ATAACCATGTTCCAATTGAAATGAAATCTTTAGGATAAATCAATAAATAAATATCATAATTAATCAAAAAAAAAAATTATATTTTTTCTTTTTTTAGTCATTTGAATACCTCCTAAAAAAATGATATCGGACCAATCAAAAGAACCTGAATTCAAATTATGGATTTTCGAATTGAGAGAGATATTTAGGGAGATCGTAAATTCTGACTCTGATTCATGGACCCAAATCAATTCAGTGGGATCTTTCATTGACGTTTTTTTCCACCAAGAACGTTTTATAAAGCTCTTTGACCCCCGAATTTGGAGTATCCTACTTTCACGCAATATCAAGGGTGTAGTATTCTTTTTTGTAGTATTGTTCCTTATATGCAAACTTCACAGTCGAAATATGGTCGAAAGAAAAAATCTCTATTTGAGAGGGCTTCTTCCTATACCTATGAATTCTATTGGACCCGGAAATGATACGTTAGAAAAATCCTTTTTGTCTTCTTTGTCTTCCAATATGATTGTTTCCCCCCTCTTCCGTCCAAAAGGAAAAAAGATTTCTGAGAGTTGTTTCCTGGATCCGAAAGCGAGTACTTGGTTTCTTCCAATAACTAAAAAGTGTATCATGCCTGAATCTAACTGGGGTTCGCGGTGGTGGAGGAACTGGATCGGAAAAAGAAGGGATTATAGTTGTAAGATCTCTAATGAGACCGTCGCTGGAATTGAGATCTCATTCAAAGAGAAAGATATAAAATATCTGGAGTTTCTCTTTGTATATTATCTGGATGATCCGATCCGCAAGGACCATGATTGGGAATTGTTTGATCGTCTTTCTCTGCGAAACATAATCAACTTGAATTCGGGACAACTTTTCGAAATCTTAGTGAAGCACTGGATTTGTTATCTCATGTCTGCTTTTCGTGAAAAAATACCAATTGAAGTGGAGGGTTTCGTCAAACAACAAGGGGCTGGGTCAACTATTCAATCAAATGATATTGAGCATGTTTCCCATCTCTTCTCGAGAAACAAGTGGGCTATTTCTTTTCAAAATTGTGCTCAATTTCATATGTGGAAATTCCACCAAGATCTCTTCATTAGTTGGGGGAAGAATCCGTACGAATCGTATTTTTTGAGGAACGTATCGAGAGAGAATTGGATTTGGTTAGACAATGTGTGGTTGGTAAACAAGGATCGGTTTTTTAGCAAGGTACGGAATGTATCGTCAAATATTCAATATGATTCCACAAGATCTAGTTTCGTTCAAGGAACGGATTCTAGCCAATTGAAAGGATCTTCTGATCAATCTAGAGATCGTTTGGATTCCATTAATAATACGGAAGGAACAGAGATAGAATCAGACCGATTCCCGAAATGCCTTTCTGGATATTCCCCAATGTCTCGGCTATTCACGGAACGTGAGAAGCAGATGATTATTCATCCGCTTCCGGAAGAAATCGAAGAACTTCTTGAGAATCCTACAAGATCCATTCGTTCTTTTTTCTCCGGCAGATGGTCAGAACTTTATCTGTGTTCAAATCCTACTGATGAGAGGTCCACTAGAGATCAGAAATTGTTGAAGAAACAACAAGATGTTTCTTTTGCCCCTTCCAGGCGATCGGAAAATAAAGAAATGGTTAATCTTTTCAAGATAATCCCCTATTTAAAAAAGACCGTCTCAATTCATCCTATTTCATCAGATCCGGGATGTGATATGGTTCCGAAGGATGAACCGGATATGGACAGTTCCGAAGAGAGGTTTCAAGAAATGGCAGATCTATTCACTCTATCAATAACCGAGCCGGATCTGGTGTATCATAAGGGATTTGCCTTTTCTATTGATTCCTACGGATTGGATCAAAAACAATTCTTGAATGAGGTATTCAACTCCAGGGATGAATCGAAAAAGAAATCTTTATTGGTTCTACCTCCTATTTTTTATGAAGAGAATGAATCTTTTTATCGAAGGATCCGAAAAAAAGCAGTCAATCAAAATCCATATAGATTGATCCGAAATCTGATTCAAATCCAATATAGCACCTATTATGGGTACATAAGAAATGTATTGAATCGATTCTTTTTAATGAATAGATCCGATCGCAGCTTCGAATATGGAATTCAAAGGGATCAAATAGGAAACGATATTCTGAATCATAGAACTATAAGGAAATATACGATCAACCAACATTTATCAAATTTGAAAAAGAGTCAGAAGAAATGGTTCGGTCCTCTTATTTTGATTTCTCGAACCGAGAGATTCATGAATCGGGATCCTGATGCATATAGATACAAATGGTTCAATGGGAGCAAGAATTTCCAGAAACATTTGGAACATCTCGTTTCTGAGCGGAAGAGCCGTTTTCAAGTAGTGTTCGATCGATTACGTATTAATGTATCTCCCATTGATTGGTCTGAAGTTATCGGCGAAGATTTTTCTAAGTCAATTCTGTTCAAGTCAATTCTGCCCAAGTCACTTCTTTTTTTGTCCAAGTTCCCTCTCTTTTTGTCTAACTCACTTCCTTTTTTCTTTGTGAGTTGCGGGAATACCCCCATCCATAGGTCCGAGATCCACATTTGTGTGAAAGGTCCGAATGATCAACTCTACAATCCGTTGTTAGAATCAATAGGTTTTCAAATCGTTCATTTGAAAAAATTGAAAGCCTTCTTCTTGGATGATCATCATACTTTCCAAAAATCGAAATTCTTGATCAATGGAGGAACAACATCACCATTTTTGTTCAATAAGATACCAAAGTGGATGATTGACTCATTCCATACTAGAAAAAATCGTGGGAAATCCTTTGATAACACGGATTCCTATTTCTCAATGATATCCCACGATCAAAACAATTGGCTCAATCCCGTAAAACCATTTCATAGAAGTTCATTGATCTCTTCTTTTTATAAAGCAAATCGACTTCGATTCTTGAATAATGCGCATCACTTCTGCTGTAACAAAAGATTCCCCTTTTCTATGGAAAAGGCCCGTATCAATAATTATGATTTTACGTATAGACAATTCCTCAATATCTTGTTCATTCACAACAAAATATTTTCTTTGTGTGTCGGTAAAAAAAAACATGCTTTTTTGGGGAGAGATGCTATTTCACCAATCGAGTCACAGGTATCTAACATAATCATACCTAACGATTTTCCAATTCGATCCGATCTATTCGTTCGTAGAACTACTTACTCGATCGCAGGCATTTCTGGAACACCTCTAACAGAGGGACAAATAGCCCATTTTGAAAGAACTTATTGTCAACCTCTTTCAGATATGAATCTATCTGATTCAGAAAGGAAGAACTTGCATCAGTATCTCAATTTCAATTCAAACATGGGGTTGCCACCATGTTCTGAGAAATGTTTACCATCGAAAAAGAGGAAAAAAACGGAGTCTCGGTCTAAATAAAGGCATTGCGAAATTGCAGATGTATAGAACCTTTCAAGAGGATTCCATTTATCAAGCCTTGATAAATGGAATCTATTCCAAACATAGATGCCATTGTTCCTTACTTCGACAGGGTACAAATATCTAAATTTGATATTTTTAGATATTTTTTCAGACCTATTCGCGATGCTAAGTAGCAGGCTATCTATTTTTCCTTATATTAGGCACAAATCATGGCTAATTATTAAGAAAAAATTGCGTCTTGATCAATGGAATCTGAAGATAAGTGAGATTTCGAGTAAGTGGTTGCATGATATTCTTCTGTCCGAAGAAATGATTCATCGAAATAATGAGTCACCATTGATATGGACACATCTGGTATCGCCAAATGTTTGGGAGTTCTTCTATTCAATCCTTTTCCTTCTTCTTGTTGCTGGGTATCTCGTTACTGAACATCTTACCCGTGTTTTAGGAGCCTCTAGTAAGTTACAGACAGAGTTCGAAAAGGCCAAATCTTTGGCGATTCCATCATACACGATTGAGTTTAGAAAACTTATGGGTAGCTATCCTCCACCGGAACCGAATTACTTCTGGTTAAAGAAGATCTTTCTGGTTGTTCTGGAAGAATTAGCAGATTCCCTAAACGAAAAATTGAAAGAAACGATGGGTGTACCTTCTAACAAAAAATATTGGAATCTTAATCTCAGCGATCTCATAAGTATCATACCAAATCCCCTCGATGGAATCACTGTTTTGAGAAATACGAGACATATAAGTCATAAAGGTAAAGAGACATATTTATTTATAAGAAGAAGAGAATATGCAGATAGAATGTTGAAGGATGATTGGTCTGATGATAAAATAGAATCCTGGGTCGGGAACACTGATGCGGTTTTTAATGAAGAAAGAGAGTTTTTAGCTCAGTTCCCCGCTTTAACGCCGGAAAAAAGGATTGATCAAATTCTATTGAGTCTGACGCATAGCGATCATTTTTCAAAGAATGAGTCTGGTTATCAAATGATTGAACAACCGGGAGCAATTTACTTACGATACTTGGTTGACATTTATCAAAAGGATCTAATGAATTATCAGTTCAATACATCTTGTTTAGCAGAAAGACGGGTATTCCTTGCTCATTATCAGACAATCACTTATTCACAAACTTCGTGTGGGGCTAATAGTTTTCATTTCCCATCTCATGGAAACCCTTTTCGCTCCGCTTAGACCTATCCCCCTCGAGAGGTATTTTAGTGATAGATTCTATAGGAATTGGACGATCCTATTTGGTCAAATACCTAGCGACAAACTCCTATGTTACTTTTATTTATTACGGTATTTCTGAAGAAGTTCCTGGGTAAAAGGGAGGTTAACACTTTTTTTGAATATGATAGTGAGGACGAGGAGGAGGATTATGGGCCTGATCTTTTTGGTCCTAGGGACTACGAGCTTGATGATAGTTACGATAGCGATGCTGACGTTGACGCGGATCTGGAGGATCTAGCTGAGGATCTGCCTGAGGATGATTTTTTATTCGAGATAGGAAATCAAGACGACCCATTTTTTTTTTCTTTTTTCAATTCGAATTAGTAAAAATAATGTCTCCTTGCATAATATGGATTCCAAACATT